TTTTTTCAAAAGAAAAATCGATTTCATTGAAGTAATAAGACTATTCCAATTCGAATAATAGTTGAGAAAGAATCGTAATAAATGCAAAGATGGAACATCTTGAATCCGGTATTCAAGGAGTTGAACGAGGATTTCTAAATGGATAGGATAGGGTATTTCTATATGTGATAGATAATGTAAATGCAAAAAATTGTCTTCTAAAAAGGGAAATATTGAGTGAATAGATTGTAAATTTTGAAACTTTGGTATTTCTTTTTCTTCCAGACAGGATAGTTGCCCTAGCGAAAGTGGGATTTCTACAACGATCGCAAACCCCTCAGATAGAATTTGAGAATAAAACTCAGAATAAAAATAATTGCTGTGATCCAGCAATCGATCTTGGTTAGGCTGATTAACCGAATTAATCCAAAAATTCTGCTGATACATTCGAATAATTAAACGTTTCACAAGTAGTGAACTAAATTTCTTGTTATTATTACAACCAAATATTTCCACAGGTTCGGCACCATTTAATCCATAATCATGGGCAAATGCATAAATATATTCCTGAAAGAGAAGTGGGTAGACGAAGTATTTTTGACGAGATTTCTGTTTTTCTGAATACCCTTCGAATTTTTCCATTTGTATTTCTACTTGAATCAGAGAAAAAAAGCATTTCTTGATTTATCAAATGATGATACATAGTGCAATATGGTCACAACAAGGTGTTGCATAATACAAACCCTGGAAAGAAAGGGAGTCTAATCCAGAGATCTTTTTCCGCTCCTTTTCTATCCAATTAGTTTATGTTTGTTCTAATTACAAAACAAACAAGAACTAATCGTTTATTTTTGCGGGCCAATCGCTCTTTTGACTTTGGAATACAGTCTCTTTATCAATATACTGTTTCTTTTACACATTCAATTCATAACATCTCTTTTCAATCCATAATCAAGAATAATTAGGATTTCTAAAAAAATAAAGTAAAGGGTCCACTCATAGGAAAACCTAACCTTTCCCCGCATCAGGCACTAATGTATTTTTAACGTCTAATTAGATCGGGGAATCCTTCCAATTAAGAAGTTAAGCTCGTTGCTTTTTATTCTACCAGAATTTGAGCCAAGCTCTATCCATTTATTCCCTAGACCCAGAAAATCGGAATTTTTTTATTAAAAAAAAAAAAGAAATTGATTTTATTACGACATGCTATTTTTTCCATTCATTACCTTTGAGGATCAGTCGTGGTCTTCTAGACTCTACCAAGAGTCTGGACGAATTTGGTGCTTCATCCAAATGTGTAAAAGATCATAGTCGCACTTAAAAGCCGAGTACTCTACCATTGAGTTAGCAACCCAGATAAAATCGGATCTCTTAGACACGATCGAAATCCAAAAATCGATGGAATTACACCGAACGCTCCTTTCAAAACATTGAATTAGCAAGACATCAAAAAAAAAAGATTTTATTACCCATTAAAAACACTCAAATACCAAAATGAACTGATCCCCTTAAATTTCACTAAGAGTAAAAAAGGAGCGGCCCCAATCAGAATGGCAAAATTGTCATTTTTTTGGCAATTTTTATTTCTTTAAATAAAAAAATCTTCTATGAGAGTACATGCAAGGGGGGCAACCCCCATCATTTGAGCGAAGTGTAGACAGAAATACCTAATATGGAATGACGATAAAGAGACCCAGCTATCTACAAATTCTAGATGTGCAATAGACCTTTGTCAATGGAAATACAATCCAATTAGATACAAAAAGGAAATAAAATAAGGACTTTTGTTGGATTGGCACGACATAAATGCAGCAAAAAAAATAGGACTAAGAAAGAGACAAATTGTGTCTAAATAATTAAGGGGCCACCCTCTCCTACTTTTTTATTCATTTAGTTCTTCAATTAACTCAAAGTTCTTTCTTTTTCTTTAAAGAATTCAGCCCTCCTTAAAATATCATAAACAGTTCTTGTAGGTCGAGCACCCTTTTCAAGAAAATAGAGAATAGCTGGAACATTTAAACAAGTTTGATTCTTTATTGGATCATAAAAACCCACTTTTTGAAGATCTCTTCCTTCTCTTCGAGAGCGAACATCAATTGCAACGATTCGATAGATAGCTTATTGGGATAGATGTAGATAAACAACCCCTCCCCTAGAAACGTATAGGAGGTTTTCTCCTCATACGGCTCGAGAAAATGATTCTAATTTCTGTCTATAATAACAAGTAGATAGAAATTAGATTATGACTTGCATAAATTTCCTTAAAGAAAAGAAAAAACAAATTTCATTTATACTCATGACTCAAGTTGGCTAATTTTGACTGACAGACTTCAAAAGAAAAACCCTTCGAAATTTTTTGAGTCGTCTCTAAACTCTTTTCTTTATCTCATCTCGAACAAATTTACTTTTATTCCTTATTCTGATCTAATTCTATTGTTGAGACGGTTGAAAATCGTGTTTACTTGTTCCGGAATCCTTTATCTTTGATTTGTGAAATCCTTGGGTTTAGACATTACTTCGGGAATTCCTATTCTTTTTTCTTTCAAAAGAGTAGCAACATACCCTTTCTTTTTTCTTATTTCCTTCGATAAAGCATTTAACTCTTCTATAGAAATCAAATATGAACGATTGATTCAGATAGACTTTTAATGGAAAAAGTTTTTCTAATCTTCCAAAATTGGACTTTTTTCTTATTTTAACCTTTTGATTTCTATATTAAGGATAGACTGACAAAGTTGGCCTAATTTATTAGTTTTCACTAACCCTAGATTCTTTCCCTTGATAAAAAAGAAATTATGTCCTCTCGAGCTCCATTGTGTACTATTTACTTACACACAACCCAACGCAAATTGGGTTCGGAACGAATAGAACAGACTATGTCGAGCCAAGAGCATTTTCATTACTATGGAAAATGATGGATAACAAAATCCACAATCGATTATGTCCTTCAAGTCGCACGTTGCTTTCTACCACATCGTTTTAAACGAAGTTTTACCATAACATTCATTCCTCTAATTTCATTGCAAAATGGTATCGAGAATTGATCCAATATGGAAGGAATCATGAATAGTCATTGCTTTTGTATACTAATTCAAACTTGCTATCTATGGAGAAATATGGATAAAAGAAATAAGTATTTATCGGGGAAGACTCTGCAAAGATCCAATTTATTTAAACTCATATTCTATCATATGAATGAAACATAGTTCGAAAAAGAGGAATAAAATAGTTTTCTTAAGACTTATTTATTATTGAATTTCCATTCTCAACAGAGAACTCAAGATGATCAATCCTGAAATGAGAAGGATCGACTCTTCCCCAACAAATAAACTATCAACCTCCAGTTGAATTAATTTAATTAATTCATATATTTTTCTGTAACAAAAACAATTAACTAGTAACCAAAAAAGCTATGTTAATGAAAAGATTGGTAGTTTTGGGGTAGTTATAAAATTCTCATACTTCTTCGACTCGAATAACAAAAGAAAAAACTAAAAATAAAAAATAAGAAAAGTACGATTTTTTTTGAATCCATTCTATTCAACGAACAGTTCTTACCTTAACCTTACCGAAATGGATCATTCTGGATATTTAAAGAATCACAGATCGAGAGCGTTTTTGCTTAACCAAAGAAAGACCCTTCTTTTTTACGAATAATATAACAATTTACGAATAATATAACAAAACAAAAATCGATCTCGATCATAAAAGGATCGGTCTCATTTTCTATACAGTGTTTTACCTCATTAATTTTTTTTTTTTTCAATCAATTCAAAAGTCGAGTAGACAGAATATATGAATTTATCTCTAATCCTCACATTCCATTGATTTAGAAATGGATATTTGCAAATCAGATAATACCTAAAATCAAAAAATCGAGTCCGTATCCGTAGAATGGAAACCCTTTTCTTTTTTCTCGCGCCGATCTTGGTCAAAAGTTTTAAGGCCTGTGCGGAAACTAAAGAGCTAAAGTAAGTAAAAAAAGGGGGGTACTTCTTTTCTTTCATATTGGGTGTCAAATGTATCCTGTAAGAATTCCCACTTCATAGATACGGAGCATAAAGTTTATCTAAGAAGTTCAAATTTCAAAAAACATATTCAAAAAACATATTGAGTAATGAATAGTAGGGGCATATCCTGAATGTGCCTGATAGACAAAAATTTTTCATGAAAGAAAATAAAGATATTAAATTTGACTGGACTTGACACTTGATTTTTGGTTTTCTGAGAAAGAAAATGAATGCTTCGAAATGCATCTAATCTACGAGTTCATAAGAGATAATTATTCTCTTTAATAAACTTTTTTTTATGTCGTGCGGGGCATAATACGATTCTATCTTTCGCTTCATCAGAAAAAATCTGGGACGGAAGGATTCGAACCTCCGAGTAACGGGACCAAAACCCGCTGCCTTACCACTTGGCCACGCCCCATTTCGTTTTATGCGACACTAATAAACACTATTATTTTTATATAATATTCGTCAATCCCACTTCAATTACCTAAAAAATGAGGGATATTTTCTTGCTAGGATTCTAGACATGCAGATAATATAGAATCCAAAAAATGCATTGATCATTACATGGAATTCTATTAAGATATTATATGAAAGTCGAATTTCTTCCATTCTCATTTGAGAATGCGAATACAAGGAGGTATTTTGTGTTTGGGAAAATCCGAAGAAAAAAGGATTTTGAATCCACCTTTTCTTTTGCTTTTTTCCCTTAGAAAAATAACTCAATCAATCAAAATAAAATTATCTACTCTACAAGAACGAAATGCTTGTTATGCCTAATATACTTAGTTTAACCTGTATCTGTTTTAATTCTGTTCTTTGTCCGACTAGCTTTTTCTTCGCCAAATTACCCGAAGCTTATGCCATTTTCAACCCAATCGTGGATGTTATGCCTGTCATACCTGTACTCTTTTTTCTATTAGCGTTTGTTTGGCAAGCCGCTGTAAGCTTTCGATGAAATCTTTACTATTCTGTCTGCCAAATTGAATGATGTATTCATTCCAAAAAAATAAAAAAAATGGATAAGAGCCGAGAAGTCTTATATTATCAACCTTCGATTCTAAAATTCAAAATAGCTGCAGCAATAAATTTGGATCAGCCTTTCTACCCCCTGCGTCTACGTTGAGCAGGTACCCTTAGGTATCCACACAATACCTAAACTAATTTTTGATATTGATAAGAGTGCTTATTATAAAGCAATTCTTGCAATTTTTTTTAAGAATTTATTTTTGCATTTTTAGGTGTCAAAATAAACAAAACCCATCCTAGTGGATCCGCGTGGTAAGGAAAAATGGGTAATCTATTCCTTAACAAAAAAAATCTTGGAGATTACGTAATGCTTACTCTCAAACTTTTTGTTTATACAGTAGTGATATTCTTTGTTTCCCTCTTTATCTTTGGATTCTTATCTAATGACCCAGGACGTAATCCTGGGCGTGAGGAGTAAAAATCCAAAATTTTTGGGAATTTTTTCTTACAAATTGGATTTATTTCGTACATTTATCTATGAGAAAATCCGGGGGTCAGAATTCCTTACAATTTGAAAGTCCCAAATGGTCCGAAGGGGCGGAAAGAGAGGGATTCGAACCCTCGGTACAAAAAAATTGTACAACGGATTAGCAATCCGCCGCTTTAGTCCACTCAGCCATCTCTCCCCGTTCCAAATCGAAAGGTTTTCGTGATATGACAGAGGCAAGAAATAACGATTGCAAAAAATCCATCCTTTTTCTTTCATTTCAAAAGTGCATAAAAATTATATTGCCAATTCCATTTTAATTATATTCTTTTTTCTTATCTTAATGTTAATAAAAAAAAGAAGAAAATTCTTGTTTTTTCTTTCCAAAACAAAATTCGATATAGGCTGGGCTGAGATGAGAGACAATTAGATATATTTTCTCTTCAACGGGCAGCTCCATATAGGATTTGTTAGAATAAAAGAAGCAGGTTATAAAAAAACTCTTTTTTCGATTATTTATCCACAAAGCAAAAAAGGTTCTTATCAAACCCACAATAAAATTGGAAACAAAGATAAAGTAAGTAGACCTGACCCCTTGAATGATGCCTCTATCCGCTATTCTGATATATAAATTCGATGTGGATGAAATTGGTGTATAAGCGGATTTTTTGTATTTCCTTAGACTTAGATCGCACATGGCAAGAATTTTTCGCTATTTACGATTTCATATTCTTGTTACTAGACGTTCTATAGGAATAAGAAGAAATCGCAACTCTTTTCCGTTACACATAAAAAGGGTTTCAAAAGTCAATTTTGCTTTTCAATATCTTTCTTTTTTTTTTCAGAATCCTATTTTTGTTCTTCCAGCCATGCAATAGAGAGCGAATGATAAAAGAGGTTTTTTTTCCCTTAAAAGATAGGCTTTGAAATAGGAATCATGGAATAATGCTGAATTCAAATGTTTATTTCTTTATTTCTATAGTATAAGAAAAATTAATTGAATGAAATTCGTGGATTTACTACGACCTTGGTTGTGACCCCATAGATAAAAATGCAAAATTTCTATCTTCGAGACCCGTGAAAAAGGGCATTGAACGAGAAAGAAATCGTCCACAGATAATCAAACTATCGTATGCCCTGGAAGTAATATGAGGTGCTCGGAAATGGTTGAAGTAATTGAATAGGAGGATCACTATGACTATAGCCCTTGGTAGAGTTACTAAAGAAGAAAATGATCTATTTGATATTATGGACGACTGGTTACGAAGAGACCGTTTCGTTTTTGTAGGATGGTCCGGCCTATTGCTCTTTCCTTGTGCTTATTTCGCTTTAGGGGGTTGGTTTACAGGGACTACTTTTGTAACTTCTTGGTATACCCATGGATTGGCTAGTTCCTATTTGGAAGGTTGCAATTTCTTAACCGCGGCGGTTTCCACTCCTGCCAATAGTTTAGCACACTCTTTGTTGCTACTATGGGGCCCGGAAGCACAGGGGGATTTTACTCGTTGGTGTCAATTAGGTGGTCTGTGGACTTTTGTCGCTCTCCATGGGGCTTTTGCACTAATAGGTTTCATGTTACGTCAATTTGAACTTGCTCGATCTGTTCAATTGCGGCCTTATAATGCAATTTCATTCTCCGGTCCAATCGCAGTTTTTGTCTCCGTATTCCTTATTTATCCACTGGGACAATCTGGTTGGTTCTTTGCGCCGAGTTTTGGCGTAGCAGCGATATTTCGATTCATCCTTTTCTTCCAAGGATTTCATAATTGGACGCTGAACCCATTTCATATGATGGGAGTTGCCGGAGTATTAGGCGCAGCTCTGCTATGCGCTATCCATGGGGCTACCGTAGAAAACACTCTATTCGAAGATGGTGATGGTGCAAATACCTTCCGCGCTTTTAACCCAACTCAAGCTGAAGAAACTTATTCAATGGTCACTGCTAACCGCTTTTGGTCCCAAATCTTTGGTGTTGCTTTTTCCAATAAACGTTGGTTACATTTCTTTATGCTATTTGTACCCGTCACCGGTTTATGGATGAGTGCTATTGGC